TCGTCAAAAGGACAACTTGGTAAGTTTCAGTATGAATAAGAATCTCGATCGTGAATCATTCAAATGGGGATTCCTTGCTCAAAGATGTTCATTTGTACATGTATGATATATATCACAAAACTTGTGATAAGAGAAAAACATTTCCGCTCAAATCAGTTTGTAAAAGAGTAGGGTGAAGGGGAAAGATAAGGAATTTGAAACCGCTAACGAAAAAAAGGAGAAATATAAATAAAAGAATAGAATAAATAGTTAGACAATCAAACGGGCTTTTTGGGGATAGAGGGACTTGAACCCTCACGATTTATAAAATCGACGGATTTTCCTTTTACTATAAATTTCATTGTTGCCAGTATTGACATGTAGAATGGGACTCTATCTTTATTCTCGCCCGATTAATCAATTCTTCAAAAGATCTATCAGACTCTGGAGTGAATGATTTGTCTATTCTTTCTTCAATATGGAATCTATTCACAACAATTTTTCCATTTTTCATATAAAAAATACAGATTCGAGTCGTCATTAATCATTTGATATTTTATAGTATTTCAGTACGCATACCTTACCTATGTATATTATATAGGGTTATCCTTCACCCTTTCTAAAGTTTCGATAGAAGGATTCCTCTACCAACGCACCACAATCAACTCCATTCGTTAGAACAGCTTCCATTGAGTCTCTGCACCTATCCTTTTTTATTTTCGCTTTCTGAACCTTTGTTTTCAGAAAACGGGATTTGGCTCAGGATTGCCCATTTTTTTAATTCCAGGGTTTCTCTGAATTTGAAAGTTCTCACTCAGTAAGTTTCCATACCAAGGCTCAATCCAATTAAGTCCGTAGCGTCTACCAATTTCGCCATATCCCCCTTTTTTGAGATTAGGATCTCACTGTGATGTCGTTCCCCCTTTTCTTTCATTTATACTGGAACCATTGAATTCATTAGATACCTATTGCTATCTCGAAAAAGTGTTTTCTCATCTTTGATTTCTTGTCTATCTTCTTTCATCTTATATAGGAGGATCATATTTGGGCCAATCAAAAACGATTTTATCATTTATGTATCGACAATTCAATATAAGTGTATACATACCATATATTCTGTCTCTCTTACGATCACTTTTCTATGCAATTTAAAATACTTAAACGGTCGATTTTTTTTCGTCCGAACTTCCGCCTTTACGAATGAAAGCGGAGGAATGTCTCATTAGTTAGAACTAATCATTCCATTCAATAATTAGAATTAGAAAGATATATGATCTGGAATAAAATAGAGAAGTATAATAAAAAGAATTTCAAATGTCAGTTGAATTCAAAAACGAAAAAGAAAAATTTTTTGAATATTTATTAATTTCTTATTCAATAAAATAATATAAAAATAGTATATTATTGTGAAAAATCGAAATTCGATATCCCTAGATTAATCGGTATGTTCTATAAGATTTAACATTTATTTGAAATTCTATATTGTATTCTTTTTTATATGCATAGCTATTATGAATAGCTAAGAATTCAATTAAAATAGTATTATAATAGTTAATAGCAAGCAAAGATTCTGATAGTTTATTGAATTCCTATCCATGTCGAATTTCTGTTATGCCAGCCCGCTTAGCTCAGAGGTTAGAGCATCGCATTTGTAATGCGATGGTCATCGGTTCGATTCCGATAGTTGGCTTTTCTCTATTTATTTTATTCGATTTTTTTTATTCGATTTTTTTCATCATTGATAATGTACTTTTGAAATCAAAGAATATTGAAAAAAATGTCTTCCTCTTTTTTTTAACAAAAGTCATCGATTTATTATGTTATGGGAACTTACAACTGTGGCATGAAAAAGATCCTTTTCTTTTTCTATCTAGAGAATATAAAGTAAATATCTGGATATTTATTTATCCAATTCATCTCGTTATCCTTTAATAGTACATTCAGTAAATTTCACTGCATTTCTCATTTAGTTCAGTTTTAGTTTTATTCTGTAAAATGAAATTTCATCAATAAGAATGAAATATAAATAAGAGGAAGGAGTCTTTATGTCACGTTACCGAGGACCTTGTTTAAAAAAAATCCGCCGCCTGGGGACATTACCGGGACTAACTAATAAAAGGCTCCCAGATCAAAAAAAAACCAAAGAAAAAAAACCCATATATATTCTTCGCCTAGAAGAAAAACAAAAATTGCGTTTTCATTATGGTCTTACAGAACGACAATTGCTTAAATACGCTCGTATCGCCACAAAGGCCAAAGGTCGAACGGATGAGGTTTTACTACAATTACTTGAAATGCGCTTAGATAACATTCTTTTTCGATTGGGTATGGCTCCGACTATTCCGGGAGCTCGCCAATTAGTTAACCATAGACATATTTTAGTAAATGGTCGTATAGTAGATATACCAAGTTATCGCTGCAAACCCCGAGATACTATTACGGCAAAGGATGAACAAAAATCTAAAGCTCTGATCCAAAATTCTCTCGGTTCATTCAAGAACGTGCCTCGCAAGAAATTGCC